TTGAAAATAATGTTACTGCACGGACGGAGGTTATAAATTTTTTCATTTTCATCGATTAAATAATATTTAAATTTAATTACTTGAAAAGTCTCTTTTAAATTGTCAAGTTGAAAATAGTTATTTACCAAGATCTGATTATGAGTTATTAAATGGTAAAATGAATAAACATTCGCAATTAGAAAGGCTGTTCCTAAAGGCCCCGGCGAATTCTTAATTGGAATTACAGGATCTTTTGTAATTTGAATTGATTCTTTTATCACATTGTGATATTTTACATCGTTGAATGGACCCATTCGAAAACAATTGGATGATGACAAAATTATCAACGATTGGAATCCCTTATTTCTATTCAACAACGTATGAATAGTTCTTTGATTTTGATTAAGGGGTTGTTGAATTCTTACTTTGGAATAAATGGAAGAAAACGGATTTATATTGGTGCAATCAGATCCATTATCCGGGAGCAATCCTGAGCCCGGTGGGTCATTCCTTTTTCCGATATATGAAATAGTGGATTTCAGCAAGTCGATTCTTAGGAAATGTCGAATCAAACCATTTGCCCTTATTTCAACAAAAGAAACACGAGCTTCTTGACTAGAAGAACTTTTTTTATCTTGGTCCCAATTCAATACTAAACAAGTCCGAACTAATTGAATATTTGTATCAGAAATTTCCCGAATTGGTTTACCATTTCCATAAAGGATATAATTGACAACTCGAAGTTTCACATTATCCCTTTCCTGCAACAGATCCGGGGGGAAAAGTCTTCCTAAAGTTATACCGTCCGTTATTTCATATGTGACGACAGGACGAACCAAAACAAAATACTTTTTCTTACTAGGTGTGATCCGTTGAACATAGATCCAATTTTTCCATTTTTTGGATTCCTTGTAATTTTGTTTTCCTGCTCCCGGTGGTATCAAAACGCCACTATGTCGGGATATCTTATCTATCTCTCCAGGAAAATGGATATCTCCAGAAAATATTTTAAGTTCAATTCTTTTTTTTTTTCTCTCCACTCGGACCAACCCGCCTACCCGGCTTCTTATATTTAAAGTAATTTGTGTATCCGCCCCAATGATACTATTGTTCTGTACCATTATGGAAGAAGATCCGGCTAATATATGCACCTCCTCGGGAATGAAAAAAAAACGATCTACTTTCATTTGGTATTTTGGCCTAAATTCCTTACCTCCTCGATACTCAATCAAATCCTCTTTTTTGACGATTGAATGCATTTCTAGAGTCCCATATTTAGTAATGCCCGAACTCTTTCTTCTGTATCGAGGATCGTCCAAATAAGCAAGAATACTATTTCTACGGAAAACGCCATTGATGGGGATTTCAATCAAGATATCCGAGGGAGGTGTTAATTCGTTCTCGCGTTTTTGAATCGATTGGAGTGGAATGATGAATCTATTTCTTCGCCTCTTTGAGAATAAATCAAAATTCTGGTAGAGAATGGTCGGATCTACGAGATTACAACGACCGGTACTTATAATTCGACTAAGGTTTGAATAATCAGGAATCCTATCTTCTTTTTTATCCGAAAAATGCGAAGTAAAGAATTTTCCTCTCGACGGATCATTCGTTCCTGAGAGGTTAGAAGTAGATTTTCTCTTGACAGAACGAGAATGCGCACTCATTTGATCTTGATCCTTGTGGATCGAAAGTGAAACTAGACTGGATCTGCGCGGCTCTCCTAATAATATCCATAAATGACTTGTTTTTGGTAATAGATGAACATTTCCATATGTAAATTCGGGTGCATGATACACATCGGTGCTCCAGTGCATTTCTCCGTCTGAGTCAGAATAAATATGTTTTCGAACTTTCTCTTTAAAATTCAAAGTAGATGTTCCTGCGCGAATCTCAGCAATCACTTGTTCTGATTCTACATATTGATCGTTTTGAACTAAAAGAAAACTTTGGGGTGGAATATTTACATTATGTCGAATATCTTCACTTTCAATAGTTACATACAAGTTTATGGAACAGAGAAAGGCGGGATGTCCATGGCGTGTACGTGTCGGATGAACTAAATTCTCCTTGAATTTGATTTTTCCATTAGAAGGGGCTCGCACATGTTCCGCAGTACCCCCCGTGAATACTCCGCCGGTATGAAAAGTTCTTAATGTTAATTGAGTACCCGGTTCTCCAATCGATTGGCCTGCAATAATACCTACAGCTTCTCCCAATTCAACCAGGTCGCCATGAGTAGGACTCCGTCCATAACATAATCGACAGATCCAAGATGCACTCCTACAAGTAAAGGGGGTTCGAATAGCTATTGGTTGTGCTCGAAAGGTTATGAATCGATTTACAAGTCCAATCCCAACGTCTTGATTTCTAGTGGCAATACAGCGCGTGCCCATATATATATCATCGGCTAGTACACGACCAATCAATGTTTGGATAAAAATCCTTTCTGGCACCATACCATTCCCAGGACTCACAGAAATACCACGGACGGTGCCACAATCTATTCGACGTACAACAA